GCTAGCGTAGCTTAATACAAAGCATAACACTGAAGATGTTAAGATGAGCCCTGAGAAGCTCCGCATGCATAAAGGCATGGTCCCGACCTTATTATCAGCTCTTACCCGACTTACACATGCAAGTCTCCGCAGTCCCGTGAGTATGCCCTCAATCCCCCGCCCGGGGACGAGGAGCGGGCATCAGGCACAAATTTTAGCCCAAGACGCCTGGCCAAGCCACACCCCCAAGGGAATTCAGCAGTGATAAACATTAAGCCATAAGTGAAAACTTGACTCAGTCAGGGCTAAGAGGGCCGGTAAAACTCGTGCCAGCCACCGCGGTTAAACGAGAGGCCCTAGTTGATAACACCACGGCGTAAAGGGTGGTTAAGGAGAGCAAGAGTTTTTTAAAGCCAAATGGCCCTTTGGCCGTCATACGCTTCTAGGTGTCCGAAGCCCAATCATACGAAAGCAGCTTTAACAAAGCCCACCTGACCCCACGAAAGCTGAGAAACAAACTGGGATTAGATACCCCACTATGCTCAGCCATAAACCTAGACATCCAACTACAATTAGATGTCCGCCCGGGTACTACGAGCATCAGCTTGAAACCCAAAGGACCTGACGGTGCCTCAGACCCCCCTAGAGGAGCCTGTTCTAGAACCGATAACCCCCGTTAAACCTCACCACTTCTAGCCATCCCAGCCTATATACCGCCGTCGTCAGCTTACCCTGTGAAGGTAATAAAAGTAAGCAAAATGGGCACAACCCAGAACGTCAGGTCGAGGTGTAGCGTACGAAGTGGGAAGAAATGGGCTACATTTTCTATCACAGAACACTACGAACATGCAACATGAAATAGTGCTTGAAGGAGGATTTAGTAGTAAAAAGGAAGCAGAGTGTCCTTTTGAACCCGGCTCTGAGGCGCGTACACACCGCCCGTCACTCTCCCCTGTCAAAACGCAACAAAGATACTTAACACCAGAGCACTGACAAGGGGAGGCAAGTCGTAACATGGTAAGTGTACCGGAAGGTGCACTTGGATTAAACCCAGGGCGTGGCTGAGTTAGTCAAGCATCTCACTTACACCGAGAAGACATCCATGCAAGTTGGATCACCCTGAGCCAAACAGCTAGCTTAACCACCAATATAACCCAACAATGTTAATAACAAAACATGACCTAACACCATAAACTAAACCATTTTTTTACCTGAGTATGGGAGACAGAAAAGGTTCAACCTAAAGCGATAGAAAAAGTACCGCAAGGGAAAGCTGAAAGAGAAATGAAACAACCCATATAAGCACTAAAAAACAAAGACTAAACCTTGTACCTTTTGCATCATGATTTAGCCAGCACCATCAAGCAAAGAGACCTTTAGTTTGAAACCCCGAAACCAGGTGAGCTACCCCGAGACAGCCTATTTAAATTTAGGGCTAACCCGTCTCTGTGGCAAAAGAGTGGGAAGAGCTCCGGGTAGAAGTGACAGACCTACCGAACCTGGTGATAGCTGGTTGCCTGAGAAATGGATAGAAGTTCAGCCTCGTACGCCCCAAATCAAAAAATACAACATTAAGACAATGAGGGAAATATACGAGAGTTAGTTAAAGGGGGTACAGCCCCTCTAACAAAGGATACAACCTTCACAGGAGGATAAAGATCATAATATATAAAACACACTGTTTTAGTGGGCCTAAAAGCAGCCATCTAAATAGAAAGCGTTAAAGCTCAGACAGAAAGAAGTTTATTATACTGATAAAAAATCTTATTCCCCTAACAATATCAGGCTAACCCATGCCCGCATGGAAGAAATTATGCTAAAATGAGTAACAAGAAGACCTGCTCTTCTCCAAGCACAAGTGTAAGCCAGATCGGACAAACCACTGGAAATTAACGAACCCAACCCAAGAGAGTAATGTGAACAACAGAAAAACCAAGAAAAACCCACAACTAAACAATCGTTAACCCCACACTGGAGTGCTATTTTTAAAGGAAAGACTAAAAGAAAGGGAAGGAACTCGGCAAACACAAGCCTCGCCTGTTTACCAAAAACATCGCCTCCTGCGACTAAACTGAGTATAGGAGGTCCAGCCTGCCCAGTGACTACGGGTTCAACGGCCGCGGTATTTTGACCGTGCAAAGGTAGCGCAATCACTTGTCTTTTAAATAGAGACCTGTATGAATGGCTAAACGAGGGCTTAACTGTCTCCCCCTTCAAGTCAGTGAAATTGATCTATCCGTGCAGAAGCGGGTATAATGATACAAGACGAGAAGACCCTTTGGAGCTTAAGGTACAAAATTCAACCACGTTAAGCAACTTAATAAAAAGCAAAAACTTAGTGGAAGATGAAATTTTACCTTCGGTTGGGGCGACCGCGGAGGAAAAACAAGCCTCCGAGTGGAATGGGCCAAACCCCTAAAACCAAGAGAGACATCTCTAAGCCACAGAACATCTGACCAAAAATGATCCGGCCAATAGAGCCGATCAACGAACCAAGTTACCCTAGGGATAACAGCGCAATCCTCTCCCAGAGTCCATATCGACGAGGGGGTTTACGACCTCGATGTTGGATCAGGACATCCTAATGGTGCAGCCGCTATTAAGGGTTCGTTTGTTCAACGATTAAAGTCCTACGTGATCTGAGTTCAGACCGGAGCAATCCAGGTCAGTTTCTATCTGTAACGCTACTTTTCCTAGTACGAAAGGATCGGAAAAGAGGGGCCTATACTTAAAGCACGCCCCACCCCTAATTAATGAAAACAAATAAATTAAATAAAGGGAGGGCCAAAACCCCAACCGCCCGAAATAAGGACATACTGGGGTGGCAGAGCATGGTAAATTGCGAAAGGCCTAAGCCCTTTATACCAGAGGTTCAAATCCTCTTCCCAGTTCATGCTAAACACTCTAATAAACCACCTAATTAATCCCCTAGCCTATATTGTGCCCGTCCAACTAGCAGTAGCCTTCCTAACTCTAATCGAACGTAAGGTATTAGGATACATGCAACTACGAAAAGGGCCAAATGTAGTCGGACCATACGGACTTCTACAGCCCATCGCCGATGGAGTCAAACTATTTATCAAAGAACCAGTCCGCCCCTCTACATCCTCTCCATTTCTATTCCTAGCCACCCCCATTCTTGCATTAACCCTAGCCATAACACTATGAGCACCCATGCCCATACCCTATCCAGTAATCGACCTCAACCTGGGAGTCCTATTTATCCTGGCCCTATCAAGCCTCGCAGTATACTCCATTCTAGGATCAGGGTGAGCATCAAATTCAAAATACGCATTAATCGGAGCCCTACGGGCCGTGGCCCAAACAATTTCCTATGAAGTGAGCCTAGGACTAATCCTTCTATCAGTCATTATCTTCTCAGGGGGCTATACCCTACAAACATTTAGCACGGCCCAAGAAAGCATCTGATTACTAGCTCCTGCCTGACCACTAGCCGCAATATGATATATCTCAACCTTAGCAGAAACAAATCGAGCACCATTCGACCTAACAGAAGGAGAATCAGAATTAGTCTCAGGCTTTAACGTAGAATATGCAGGAGGGCCCCTCGCCCTCTTCTTCCTAGCCGAGTATGCAAATATCCTATTAATAAACACCTTATCAGCCGTACTATTCCTAGGAACATCACACATTCATCACATCCCAGAGTTAACAACAATTAGCCTTATGACTAAAGCCGCACTACTATCCATCGTATTCCTATGAGTACGAGCCTCATACCCACGATTCCGATATGATCAACTAATACATCTTGTATGAAAAAACTTCCTCCCCTTAACACTGGCCCTAGTATTATGACACATCGCCCTGCCAATCGCACTAGCAGGCCTTCCCCCACAACTATAATTCAGGGACTGTGCCCGAATGCCTAGGGACCACTTTGATAGAGTGGCCTATAGGGGCTAAAATCCCCTCAGTTCTTAGAAAGAAGGGGATCGAACCCATGCCCAAGAGATCAAAACTCTTAGTGCTTCCTCTACACCACTTTCTAAGATGGGGTCAGCTAATCAAGCTTTCGGGCCCATACCCCGAACATGACGGTTAAAGTCCCTCCTCCATCAATGAACCCCTACGTACTCGCAGTCCTACTCTCCAGCCTAGGATTAGGAACCACCTTAACCTTTGCCAGCTCCCACTGACTACTAGCCTGAATAGGACTGGAAATTAATACCCTGGCAATCATTCCTCTAATAGCACAACACCACCACCCCCGCGCAGTAGAAGCCACCACAAAATATTTCCTAACCCAAGCCACCGCAGCTGCAATAATCATATTTGCAAGTACAACAAACGCCTGAATCACAGGAGAATGAGACATAAACAACATATCAAACCCTATTGCTAGCACAATGATCATTACTGCCCTAGCACTTAAAATTGGACTAGCACCAATACACTTCTGAATACCAGAAGTCCTACAAGGACTAGATCTTCTAACAGGCCTAATTTTATCAACATGGCAAAAGCTTGCCCCCTTCGCCCTAATTATCCAAACGGCCCAAGCCGTGGACCCCGTACTATTAACTGCCCTAGGGATCATATCCACCTTGGTTGGGGGGTGAGGGGGTCTAAACCAAACCCAACTACGAAAAATCCTAGCCTACTCCTCGATTGCACACATAGGCTGAATAATCATCATTCTCCAATACGCCCCACAACTCACCCTCCTTGCCCTAGGAACATATATTTTTATGACATCCGCAGCATTTCTCACCCTAAAAACATCATCCGCCACAAAAATCAATACTCTTTCAATAGTCTGATCAAAAAGTCCAGTCCTAACAACAACCACGGCCCTAGTACTACTATCACTAGGAGGCTTACCCCCACTAACAGGATTTATGCCAAAATGACTAATCCTGCAAGAACTGGCAAAACAAAATCTTCCAATCACCGCTACAATTATAGCCCTAGCTGCCCTACTAAGTCTCTATTTCTACCTACGCCTCTGTTATGCAATAACACTAACAATCTCCCCTAATACAATCAATTCAATCACCCCCTGACGAACCCAAACAACCCAATCCTCCCTCCCACTCACCTTATCTACTACAATTGCCCTAGGACTTTTACCGATAACCCCAGCTATTCTAATACTAGCCACCTAGGGACTTAGGATAACATCAGACCAAGAGCCTTCAAAGCTCTAAGTAGAAGTGAAAATCTTCTAGTCCCTGATAAGACCTACAAGAGTCTATCTTGCATTTTCTGATTGCAAATCAAATGTTTTTATTAAACTAAGGCCTTACTAGATGGGAAGGCCACGATCCTACAAACTCTTAGTTAACAGCTAAGCGCTCGAGCCAGCGAGCATCCATCTACTTTTCCCGCCTATGGCCTAGTAAGGCGGGAAAAGCCCCGGCAGACTACTAATCTACGTCTCTGGATTTGCAATCCAGCATGCTTCTTCACCACGGGGCTGATGATAAGGAGAGGACTCAAACCTCTGTCTTCGGGGCTACAACCCGCCGCCTAAGCACTCGGCTACCCTACCTGTGGCAATTACACGCTGATTCTTTTCTACAAACCACAAAGACATTGGTACCCTTTATCTTGTATTTGGTGCCTGAGCCGGAATAGTGGGAACCGCTCTAAGCCTTCTCATTCGAGCCGAACTAAGCCAACCTGGATCACTTCTGGGCGACGACCAAATTTATAATGTTATTGTCACTGCCCATGCCTTCGTAATAATTTTCTTTATAGTAATACCAATTCTAATCGGAGGGTTTGGAAACTGACTCGTGCCGCTAATAATCGGAGCGCCTGATATGGCATTCCCACGAATAAATAACATAAGTTTCTGACTTCTACCCCCCTCTTTCCTTCTACTACTAGCCTCCTCTGGTGTCGAAGCCGGGGCTGGGACAGGGTGAACAGTATACCCGCCACTCGCAGGCAATCTTGCCCACGCAGGAGCATCCGTAGACCTAACAATTTTCTCGCTCCACCTAGCAGGTGTATCATCAATTTTAGGTGCAATTAACTTCATCACCACAACTATTAATATGAAACCACCAGCCATCTCTCAATACCAAACACCCCTGTTTGTTTGAGCCGTACTTGTAACAGCCGTACTTCTTCTCTTATCTCTACCAGTCCTAGCCGCCGGAATTACTATGCTTCTTACAGACCGAAATCTAAATACCACATTCTTTGACCCAGCAGGAGGAGGAGACCCAATCCTATATCAACACCTATTCTGGTTCTTCGGCCACCCTGAAGTTTACATTCTCATTTTACCCGGATTTGGGATCATTTCACACGTCGTAGCCTACTATGCAGGCAAAAAAGAACCATTCGGCTATATAGGAATGGTCTGGGCCATAATAGCTATCGGTCTCCTAGGATTTATTGTATGAGCCCACCACATGTTCACTGTTGGAATGGACGTAGACACTCGTGCATACTTTACATCCGCAACAATAATTATTGCCATTCCAACAGGCGTAAAAGTATTTAGCTGATTAGCCACACTTCACGGAGGATCTATCAAATGAGAAACACCCATACTATGAGCCCTTGGATTCATTTTCCTCTTCACCGTGGGTGGATTGACAGGAATTGTCCTAGCCAACTCATCACTCGACATCGTCCTTCACGACACATACTACGTAGTCGCACACTTCCACTATGTACTATCAATGGGTGCTGTATTTGCCATTATGGCAGCCTTTGTTCACTGATTCCCCCTATTTACAGGATACACTTTAAATGACACCTGAACAAAAATCCACTTCGGAGTAATATTCATCGGTGTCAACCTTACATTCTTCCCACAACACTTCCTAGGCCTAGCAGGAATGCCACGACGATACTCTGACTACCCAGACGCCTACGCTCTGTGAAATACAGTATCATCCATTGGGTCACTTATCTCCTTAGTAGCAGTAATTATATTCCTATTTATTCTATGAGAAGCCTTCGCCGCTAAACGAGAAGTATCCTCAGTAGAATTAACTATAACAAATGTAGAATGACTTCATGGCTGCCCTCCACCATACCACACATTTGAAGAACCCGCATTCGTTCAAGTTCAATCAAACTAACGAGAAAGGAAGGAATTGAACCCCCGTATACTGGTTTCAAGCCAGTCACATAACCACTCTGTCACTTTCTTCTAAGACATTAGTAAAATACGCAAATTACATCACCTTGTCGAGGTGAAATTGCAGGTTAAACCCCTGTATGTCTTAAGCTCAAGGCTTAATGGCACATCCCACGCAACTAGGATTCCAAGACGCGGCATCACCCGTTATAGAAGAACTTCTTCACTTCCATGACCACGCCCTAATAATCGTATTCTTAATCAGTACTCTAGTACTCTATATTATTATTGCAATGGTTTCAACCAAACTTACCAACAAATACATCTTAGACTCTCAAGAAATCGAAATCGTATGAACTATTTTACCAGCTGTCATTCTAGTTTTGATTGCTCTGCCATCCCTTCGAATTCTATACCTTATAGACGAAATCAATGACCCCCACCTAACAATTAAGGCCATAGGACATCAGTGATACTGAAGCTATGAGTACACAGATTACGAAGATCTCGGCTTCGACTCCTACATAATCCCAACCCAGGACCTTACACCCGGTCAATTCCGACTCCTAGAAACAGACCACCGAATAGTAGTCCCCATAGAATCACCAGTTCGTGTCCTAGTATCTGCCGAAGACGTATTACACTCCTGAGCCGTTCCATCTCTAGGTGTAAAAATAGACGCAGTGCCAGGCCGACTAAACCAAACTGCCTTCATTGCCTCACGCCCAGGTGTATTTTACGGACAGTGTTCTGAAATCTGCGGGGCAAACCACAGCTTTATGCCCATTGTAGTCGAAGCAGTCCCACTAGAGCATTTCGAGAGCTGATCCTCATTAATACTAGAAGACGCCTCACTAGAAAGCTAATTATTGGACAAAGCGTTGGCCTTTTAAGCCAAAGTTTGGTGCCTACCGACCACCTCTAGTGAAATGCCCCAATTAAACCCCAACCCCTGATTTGCAATTCTAGTATTCTCATGAATCATCTTTCTCACCATTATCCCAACTAAAGTCTTAAATCACACCACACCAAATGAACCAACCCCAATAAGTGAAGAAAAACACAAAACAGAACCCTGAGACTGACCATGATAACAAGCTTCTTCGATCAATTTGCAAGCCCATCCTTCCTAGGAATCCCACTTATTGCTATTGCAATCGCACTACCATGACTTCTTTTCCCAACCCCACCATCCCGGTGAATCAACAATCGACTTATCACCCTCCAAACATGATTCATTAACCGATTCACTAACCAATTAATAATGCCCTTAAATGTAGGAGGACATAAATGGGCACTACTATTAGCCTCATTAATAGTATTCCTTATCACCATCAATATATTAGGCCTTCTCCCGTATACTTTCACACCTACAACGCAACTATCACTAAATATAGGATTTGCTGTGCCACTATGACTTGCCACCGTAATTATTGGAATGCGAAACCAACCAACGGTTGCCCTCGGACATCTTCTACCAGAAGGAACGCCCATTCCCCTAATCCCCGTACTAATTATTATCGAGACGATTAGCCTATTTATTCGCCCATTAGCCCTAGGCGTTCGACTTACAGCCAATTTAACTGCGGGCCACTTATTAATTCAACTCATCGCCACAGCTGTATTCGTCCTACTGCCGATAATACCTACAGTAGCCATCTTAACCGCCGCCGTTCTCTTCCTCCTAACACTCCTAGAAGTCGCAGTAGCAATGATTCAAGCTTATGTATTCGTACTACTCCTAAGCCTCTACCTGCAAGAAAACGTCTAATGGCCCACCAAGCACATGCATATCATATGGTTGATCCAAGCCCATGACCACTAACCGGAGCCGTCGGTGCTCTATTAATAACATCCGGCCTAGCAATCTGGTTCCACTTCCACTCAACAACACTAATAACCCTCGGGATAATCCTTCTACTCCTTACAATATTCCAATGATGACGTGACATTATTCGAGAAGGAACATTCCAAGGCCACCACACACCGCCAGTACAAAAAGGACTACGTTATGGAATAATCCTATTTATTACTTCAGAGGTATTCTTTTTCCTGGGATTCTTCTGAGCCTTCTACCACTCAAGTCTAGCACCAACACCAGAGCTGGGAGGATGCTGACCCCCAACAGGAATTATTACATTAGACCCCTTCGAAGTTCCCCTCCTCAACACAGCTGTGCTACTAGCATCGGGGGTAACGGTCACATGAGCCCATCATAGCATCATAGAAGGTGAACGAAAACAAGCCATCCAATCTCTTGCACTTACAATTCTACTAGGACTCTACTTCACTGCCCTCCAAGCCATAGAGTACTACGAAGCACCCTTCACAATCGCAGACGGAGTATACGGCTCTACATTCTTTGTGGCCACAGGATTCCACGGACTACATGTCATTATCGGATCATCATTCCTGGCTGTCTGTCTTCCTCGCCAAGTCCAATACCACTTTACATCCGAACATCATTTCGGCTTCGAAGCCGCCGCTTGATATTGACACTTTGTTGACGTAGTATGACTATTCCTCTACGTATCCATCTACTGATGAGGCTCATAATCTTTCTAGTATCAAAGTTAGTACAAGTGACTTCCAATCATTTAGTCTTGGTTAAACCCCAGGGAAAGATAATGAACCTAATCATAACCATCCTCACCATCACAGTAGCCCTATCCTCAATCCTAGCAGTCGTATCCTTCTGACTACCTCAAATAAGTCCGGACGCAGAAAAACTATCCCCCTATGAGTGTGGATTCGACCCACTTGGATCCGCTCGACTACCCTTCTCACTACGATTCTTCCTAGTAGCAATCCTGTTCCTCCTATTTGACCTAGAAATTGCCCTCCTTCTCCCCCTGCCATGAGAAGACCAACTCCACAACCCCACCGGAACATTCTTTTGAGCCACTACAGTCCTAATCTTATTAACCCTAGGACTAATTTACGAATGAACCCAGGGCGGCCTAGAATGAGCAGAATAGGGAGTTAGTCCAAAATAAGACCTCTGATTTCGGCTCAGAAAATTATGGTTTAAGTCCATAACCCCCTTATGACACCAGTACATTTTAGCTTTAGTTCAGCATTCATTTTAGGATTAATAGGACTAGCATTCCACCGCACCCACCTGCTCTCCGCACTCCTATGCTTGGAAGGTATAATACTATCCCTATTTATTGCACTAGCCCTATGGGCCTTACAATTCGAATCAACAAGCTTCTCCGCAGCCCCCATACTACTACTAGCCTTCTCCGCCTGCGAAGCAAGCACGGGCCTTGCACTCCTAGTAGCCGCAGCCCGAACTCACGGGACCGACCGTTTACAAAACCTCAATCTTCTACAATGCTAAAAGTACTAATCCCCACTGTTATATTATTCCCAACAATTTGATTAACTTCCCCCAAATGACTATGAACAACCACAACCGCACATAGTCTCTTAATTGCCCTTATTAGCCTCACATGATTAAAATGAACATCAGAAACCGGATGAACTATGTCCAACTCGTACCTAGCCACAGACCCACTCTCAACCCCCCTCCTAGTACTAACATGTTGACTTCTTCCATTAATAATTCTAGCCAGTCAAAATCATATCAACCCTGAACCTATCAGCCGACAACGTCTATACATTACCCTCCTCACCTCACTACAAACTTTCCTAATTATAGCATTCGGTGCCACCGAGATCATCATATTTTATATTATATTCGAGGCTACACTCATCCCAACTCTTATTATTATCACTCGATGAGGAAACCAAACTGAGCGCCTCAATGCAGGAACTTATTTCCTATTCTACACCCTAGCAGGGTCCCTCCCACTACTAGTCGCCCTTCTCCTACTTCAACAATCCACCGGGACCCTGTCCATGTTAGTAATCCAATACTCTCAACCCATACTCCTAAACTCCTGAGGCCACAAAATCTGATGGGCCGGCTGCTTAATCGCATTCCTAGTAAAAATACCACTATACGGAGTACACCTGTGACTACCAAAAGCACATGTTGAAGCCCCAGTCGCAGGGTCCATAGTACTAGCGGCAGTACTACTAAAACTAGGAGGATACGGAATAATACGAATAATAATCATGCTAGACCCACTATCCAAAGAACTAGTATACCCATTTATCATTCTAGCATTATGAGGCATCATCATGACTGGATCAATTTGTCTTCGACAGACAGACCTCAAGTCCCTAATTGCCTACTCATCCGTTAGCCACATAGGACTTGTAGCAGGTGGAATTCTAATCCAAACTCCATGAGGATTCTCAGGGGCTATTATTTTAATAATCGCCCACGGACTAGTGTCTTCAATACTATTCTGCTTAGCCAACACAGCCTACGAACGAACCCATAGCCGAACCATAATTCTTGCCCGAGGATTACAAATAATCTTTCCTTTAACAGCGGTATGATGATTTATCGCCAACCTAGCCAACCTAGCACTACCCCCGCTACCTAACCTAATAGGAGAACTAATAATTATTACAACCCTATTTAACTGATCGCCATGAACTATTGCACTCACAGGAGCAGGAACATTAATCACAGCAGGCTACTCCCTATATATATTCCTAATATCTCAACGAGGTCCAACACCAAGCCACATCACCAAACTCCCGCCATTTCACACCCGAGAACACCTATTAATAGCTCTTCACCTAATTCCAGTAATCCTCCTTGTTACAAAACCAGAACTTATATGAGGCTGATGCTACTAGTAAGTATAGTTTAACCAAAACATTAGATTGTGATTCTAAAGACAGGAGTTAAAATCCCCTTACTCACCAAGGAAGGACAGAAATCAATAAGTACTGCTAATCCTTATGCACCGCGGTTAAAATCCGCGGCTTCCTCACGCTTCTGAAGGATAACAGTCCATCCATTGGTCTTAGGAACCAAAAACTCTTGGTGCAAATCCAAGAGGAAGCTATGAATCCAACAACCCTAATTATATCATCCTCACTTATTCTAGTTCTCACTATCCTTATATTCCCCCTACTAACAACACTAAGCCCCAAACCACAAAAACCAGGGTGAGCAAATACACACGTTAAAACCGCCGTCAGCACCTCATTTTTTATCAGCCTTCTCCCACTCATAATTTTCCTAGACCAAGGAATAGAAAGCATCACCACAAACTGACAATGAATAAACACACACATGTTTGATACAAACATCAGCTTTAAGTTCGACCACTACTCCCTTATTTTCACCCCTATTGCCCTCTACGTCACCTGATCTATCCTAGAATTTGCATTATGATACATACACTCTGACCCAAACATGAACCGATTCTTCAAATATCTGCTCCTATTCCTAGTAGCCATAATCACCCTGGTTACAGCCAACAACATATTCCAGCTATTTATTGGCTGAGTAGGTGTTGGGATTATATCATTCCTACTAATCGGATGGTGATACGGGCGAGCAGACGCTAACACAGCGGCCCTCCAAGCCGTTATCTACAACCGAGTAGGGGACATCGGACTAATCCTAAGCATAGCATGGTTCGCAATAAACCTTAACTCCTGAGAAATCCAGCAAATCTTCTTCCTATCAAAAAACTTCGACATGACAATTCCCCTAATCGGACTAATCCTCGCAGCAACAGGAAAATCGGCCCAATTTGGCCTACATCCCTGACTCCCTTCTGCCATGGAGGGCCCCACGCCAGTATCTGCCCTACTCCATTCTAGCACTATGGTCGTTGCAGGGATCTTCCTACTAATCCGCCTTCACCCCCTCATGGAAAACAACAATCTCGCACTAACAGTCTGTCTATGCTTAGGAGCACTTACTACCTTATTCACAGCCACCTGCGCCCTAACCCAAAATGACATCAAAAAAATTGTAGCTTTCTCAACATCCAGTCAACTAGGCCTAATAATAGTTACAATTGGACTAAACCAACCACAACTAGCATTCCTCCACATCTGCACACACGCATTCTTTAAGGCTATACTATTCTTATGCTCCGGATCAATTATCCACAGCTTAAACGACGAGCAAGATATCCGAAAAATAGGAGGTCTTCATAACCTAATACCTGCCACCTCAACCTACCTCACAATTGGCAGCCTTGCATTAACAGGAACCCCGTTCCTAGCCGGATTCTTTTCAAAAGATGCCATCATCGAAGCCCTAAACACCTCTTACCTTAACGCCTGAGCCCTGACCCTCACACTAATTGCCACATCATTCACCGCAGTCTATAGCTTCCGAGTAGTATTCTTTGTTACCATAGGATCCCCTCGATTCCTGCCACTATCCCCCATCAACGAAAATAACCCACTAGTTATCAACCCCATCAAACGACTTGCCTGAGGAAGCATCATTGCAGGACTTATCATTACATCTAACTTCCTACCCTCAAAAACACCCATTATAACAATGCCAACCACCCTAAAACTAGCAGCTCTCATGGTAACCATCACCGGACTTCTAGTGGCCATAGAACTCACAGCCATAACCAACAAACAAGTCAAAATCACCCCCACAATTCCTTTACACCACTTCTCAAACATACTAGGGTACTTCCCCGCAATAATCCATCGACTCCCCCCTAAACTTAACCTAACCCTAGGACAATCAATCGCCACTAAACTTGACCAAACGTGACTTGAGATTACAGGGCCAAAAGGACTAGCACTAACTCAAATAATGATATCAAAGGTTACAAGCGACATCCAACGAGGCATAATCAAAACCTACCTAACTATCTTCCTCCTAACTCTAACCCTGGCCATCCTTCTAACTCTTATTTAAACAGCTCGAAGAGTGCCACGACTCAACCCCCGAGTAAGCTCCAACACCACAAGTAGGGTTAAAAGCAACACCCACGCACAAATAACCAACATCACCCCACCAAAGGAATATATAACAGCCACACCACTAACATCACCGCGCAACATAGAAAACTCCTTCAACCCATCAACAACCACCCAAGAACCCTCATACCACCCCCCTCAAAATAACCCGGCCGCTAACACAACACCTAGAAGATAAACTAACACATACCCAGCCACAGAACGACTTCCTCAAGCCTCTGGAAAAGGCTCAGCAGCTAAAGCCGCTGAATAAGCAAACACCACAAGCATTCCCCCTAAATAAATTAAAAAAAGAACCAAGGACAAGAAAGAACCTCCATAACCAACTAAAATCCCGCACCCAACCCCCGCTGCTACTACCAAACCTAAAGCAGCAAAATAAGGCGTAGGATTAGAAGCAACAGCAATCAAACCCACAACTAAAGCTACCAATAATAAAAACATAAAATAAGTCATAATTCTTGCCCGGACTTTAACCGAGACCAGTGACTTGAAGAACCACCGTTGTAGTTCAACTACAAGAACCATAATGGCAAGCCTACGAAAAACCCACCCACTGATAAAAATCGCCAACGACGCACTAGTTGACCTTCCCACACCATCCAATATTTCCGTATGATGAAATTTTGGGTCCCTTCTAGGACTATGTTTAATCACCCAAATTCTAACCGGGCTATTCCTAGCCATACACTATACCTCCGACATTTCAACTGCATTTTCGTCGGTAGTCCACATCTGCCGAGACGTAAACTATGGTTGACTCATCCGTAATATTCACGCTAACGGAGCATCATTCTTTTTCATCTGCATTTATATACACATCGCTCGCGGCCTATACTACGGGTCCTACCTATACAAAGAAACCTGAAATATTGGAGTAGTCCTCCTCCTGCTAGTTATAATAACAGCCTTCGTTGGCTACGTCCTTCCATGAGGGCAGATATCCTTCTGAGGTGCTACAGTAATTACAAATTTACTATCAGCAGTCCCTTATATAGGAGACACCCTTGTTCAATGAATCTGAGGTGGCTTCTCAGTAGACAATGCAACACTAACACGATTCTTCGCATTCCACTTCCTACTACCATTCGTAGTCGCCGCCGCAACCCTCCTACACCTACTTTTCCTCCACGAGACAGGATCAAACAACCCAGCCGGATTAAACTCCGACGCAGATAAAATTTCTTTCCACCCATATTTCTCATACAAAGACCTTCTAGGATTCGTAGTAATATTGTTAGCCCTCACATCATTAGCACTATTCTCCCCAAATCTCTTAGGAGACCCAGAAAATTTCACCCCAGCAAATCCACTAGTCACCCCTCCACATATCAAGCCAGAATGATACTTCCTGTTTGCTTACGCCATTCTACGATCCATCCCAAACAAACTAGGAGGGGTCCTTGCATTACTATTCTCCATCCTAGTGCTAATAGTAGTACCAATCTTACACACTTCAAAACAACGAGGACTGACATTCCGCCCAATCACTCAGTTCCTATTCTGAACCTTAGTAGCAGACATAATCATTCTAACATGGATTGGGGGCATACCCGTAGAACATCCATACATCATTATTGGACAAGTCGCATCAGTCCTTTACTTCGCATTATTCCTCATCCTCTCCCCACTAGCAGGATGAGTAGAAAACAAAGCACTAAAATGAGCTTGCCCTAGTAGCTTAGTATAAAAGCATCGGTCTTGTAATCCGAAGATCGGAGGTTAATTCCCCCCTAGCGCCCAGAAAAGAGAGATTTTAACTCCCACCCCTGGCTCCCAAAGCCAGAATTCTAAATTAAACTATCTTCTGATAGTAACCTATATGGTTTAATACATATATATGTATTATATTACATAATGCATTAGTACACATATATGTATTATCACCATTCATTTATATTAACCATAAAGCAAGTACTAACGTTCAAGACGTACATAAACCAAAATATTAAAACTCACAAATAATTTATTTAGACCTGGGAAATAGATTATTCCCCTATAATTGGCCCTCAAATATTTCCTTGAAATAATTAACTAGGATTTAATTCAACCATATTAATGTAGTAAGAGACCACCAACTGGTTTATATTAAGGTATATTCTGCATGATAAGGTCAGGGACACAAATTGTGAGGGTAACACAGAATGAACTATTACTTGCATCTGGCTTCAATCTCAGGAACATAACTGTAAAATTCCACCCTCGGATAATTATGTCTGGCATATGGTTAAATGATGTGAGTACATACTCCTCATTAACCCCACATGCCGGGCATTCTTTTATATGCATAGGGGTTCTCCTTTTTGGTTACCTTTCACCTTGCATCTCAGAGTGCAGGCTCAAATGACAAATCAAGGTTGAACATATTCCTTGCTTGAATTCAGGTAGGTCAATTATTAAAAGACATAACTTAAGAATTACATACTTTTAACTCAAGTGCATAACACATTCATTCCTTCTTCAACTTACCCCTATATATATGCCCCCCCTCTCGGTTTCTGCGCGACAAACCCCCCTACCCCCTACGCTCAGCAAATCCTGTTATCCTTGTCAAACCCCGAAACCAAGGAAGGTTCGAGAACGTATAAGCTAGCAAGTTGATTTATGGGCTAGCTATCCGCATTATATATATATATATACATACACATCGCATTAATTTGCCGCAAATTTCTCCAAATATTGGCCTAAAAGTCCCTATTAAATTTTTAGGGCGCGCCCCAATGCTAAAAAGTCCAACATTAAAAAGC